ATAACTTCCGCCTTGGAAGTTGTTATTTGGCGTTTTTATAAGATATCCGCGATTCCTCTCTATTTGTAATCCAATACACAACTCAATTGGTTCCGTCAAGCTAGCTATATGCTGTGTATTGTCAACGATTTCTACATAAGGCGGTAAGATGATATCTTGAGCAGTTACAGATCCAGGACCCCTGACACAAATAGCCGCGTTGCAAGTTCCATATAGATTACTTCTCAATACAATTGCTTTCAAATTCATTAAAATGTCATGGACCGATTCTTGAATACCTACTAGGGTAGAATACTCGTGTGGTATTTTCTCAGATTTTGCACGTGTGATACATGTTCCTTCTATTTCTCCAAGCAAAGCTCTTCGCATCGCAATACCTATTGTGTCAGCTTGACCTTTCATAAGTGGAGACAGAATAAAGCGTCCATAATAAAGACGCTTATTGTCTGCCTTTGATTCAACACACTTCCATTGTAGTGTCCGAGTAGATACTGTTACTTTCTCTCGAACCATAGTAATATTATTTGATCGGATCATTGAATCATTTTTTTCTCTTGTTTCTCTTGAAATCTCTTCAATTTTTATTTCTACACACGTCGTTTTTTCGGAGGTCTACAGCCATTATGTGGCATAGGGGTTACATCCCGAACGAAAGTTAATAGTATTCCACTTCTGCGAATAGCGCGTAATGCCGCGTCTCTTCCGAGACCGGGTCCTTTTATCATGACTTCTGCTCGTTGCATACCTTGATCCACTACTGTACGAATAGCGTTTCCCGCTGCGGTTTGAGCAGCAAACGGTGTGCCTCTTCTTGTGCCCTTGAATCCACAAGTACCGGCAGAGGACCAAGAAACCACTCGACCCCGTACATCGGTAACAGTCACAATAGTATTATTGAAACTTGCTTGAACATGAATAACCCCCTTTGGTATTCTACGTGTATTCTTACGTGAACCAATACGTCCATTCCTACGTGAACCAATTCTCGGTATAGCTTTTGCCATATTTTTTCATCTCATAAATATGAGTCAGAGATATATGGATATATCCATTTCGTGTCAAAAAAGATCCCTCTTTTGACTTTTCCGTCGGGTATTTTAACAAGTCTGATTACCCCTGTCTTTGTTTATGTCTTGGGTTGGAACAAATTACTATAATTCGTCCCCGCCTACGGATTAGTCGACATTTTTCACAAATTTTACGAACAGAAGCTCTTATTTTCATATTTGGCATTCCTCATCTTAATTCTGAATCTACTTTTTGGAAGAAAATAGGTTTCTTTACATTTTTCTTCTGGAATAATATTCCCACGAAAGGAATGTTGAAGTTGATAAAAACACCTAATCTTTCGAATCCTTATTGCGAAGTCGATAAATTATACGTCCTCTGGTTGAATCATAACGACTTACTTCAATTTTGACTCTATCGCCTGGCAGTATCCGTATAAAACTACGTCGGATCTTTCCTGAAACATAACCTAGAATTAGATCTTGATTATCTAAGCGAATCCGGAACATACCATTGGGAAGGGATTCAGTAATTAAACCTTCATGAATCCATTTTTGTTCTTTCATTCCAGGTAAAGCCTCCTTGAAGTATCAACTGATGGAGGAGGAACCATATTAGACAACCCGCCTCTTTTCTTTTTTTTTTTTTCACGAATAATCAGTTTCGGATCCAATTCGGATATTAGAAGGATTACCATATATAACACAAAACTTCTCCGCCAATTCTTTCTAGTCGGGCCTCTCGGTCTGTCATTATACCTCGAGAAGTGGAAAGAATTACAATTCCCATCCCACCTAAAATTCTAGGAATTCGTTGGTAGTTAGAATAGATTCGTAGACCAGGCCGACTGATGCGTTTTAAATTTAAAATATTTCTATAGGGCCTTTTCCTATTCCTTCTATGCCGTAGGGTTAAAACCAAAAAATCCTTTTTGGTTTCTTGATGTTTTCTCACGTTTTCGATAAAACCTTCTTGTAAAAGTATTTTAACAATATTTTCAGCGATATTAGTAGCTGCTATTCGAACCACTCTTTTTCTATCCATATCAGCATTTCTTATAGAGGTTATTATGTCAGCAATAGTATCCCTACCCATGATGAATTAAAATTTTTGGTGCTCCCAAATTTTGATATAATCAACATGTCTTTCTTGTTTTTTTACTTATTTTTTTATGAATTTGAATTCTTAAAGGCATATGCGTGACACACAATCTACTAAAAAATCTGAATATATCTCTTTAATCTCTTTCTTTCAAATACCTTACTTTAACCATATGATGGTCTCATTTTATAATACCTTATAATACCTCCGGAGCTAATGAAACTATTTTAGTAAAATTTAACTGTCTCAATTCCCGGGCAATCGCGCCAAAAACCCGAGTCCCCTTTGGGTTTCCTTCTTGATCAATGACAACCGCAGCATTGTCATCATATCGTATTATCATACCGTTATCGCGTTTGAGTTCTTTACAAGTACGTACAATTACAGCTCTGACCACTTCTGATCTTGCTAGGGGCATATTTGGCACTGCTTCTTTGATCACAGCAACAATAACGTCACCGATATGAGCATATCGACGATTGCTAGCTCCTATAATTCGAATACACATCAATTCTCGAGCCCCGCTGTTATCCGCTACATTCAAAAGGGTCTGAGGTTGAATCATATCATTTTTTTAGAATCTATTCTTTCAATGCAAAAGGGCGAAGAAAAAAAGAAATATTGTTTGTCCAAAGAAAGAAACCGGCACCTGCGATTGTTTTTTTATCCCCAAGACCTATTTCCCTTGATTCGTATTTTTTTATCCCGAAATAATGAATTGAGTTCGTATAGGCATTTTGGACGATGCTATTGAAATAGCTCTTCTGGCTATATTTTCTGTGACTCCGCCCATTTCATAAAGTATTCGACCTGGTTTAACAACAGCTACCCAATATTCAGGGGATCCTTTCCCCGAACCCATACGTGTTTCTGCGGGTCTTACTGTAACCGGTTTGTCTGGAAATATACGTACCCATATTTTTCCACCGCGGCGTGCATTTCGTGTCATTGCTCGTCGACCTGCTTCTATTTGTCTAGACGTGATCCAAGCAGGTTCAAGTGCCTGAAGGGCATATTTACCGAAAGAAATATGATTACCTCGATAAGATATTCCCTTCATTCTTCCTCTATGTTGTTTACGGAATCTGGTTCTTTTGGGGTTATAATTGATGCTTGGTTCTTAATTCCATCTCTACTACAGAACTGGACATGAGAGTTTCTTCTCATCCAGCTCCTCGCGAATAATACAAAATTTTACTATTTTATTATTGATTTCTATATCTTGTTTTTTTTAGATAACTAAACATATTAATATTTCTATTTTAAATTTTGAAATATTGTATTCTTTTTTATTTTTATAATGTTCTAACGAATCTTTATTTTGTTTTGCCTTTTATTTTAGCCTATACTATTGGATTGACCAAAAATTATCAATCCAAGAAAATAAAGTTTTCGCGGGCGAATATTTACTCTTTTCGTCGCTATTTCAGTTGTAGGGTTAGCTCATGACTTTTCCCAACAGATGAATGAATTTGTCTATGGTTTGGTTCGCCATCCCGATCAATGAATCTGTTTTCAATAGATTTGGATTCACAGGTTCCATCGTTCCCATCGCTTCTTACTTAATGGTTAGGTCGGATTTCTACAATGGAGCTCATAATGAAATTTGTTCTTGAGCCAATTTTCTTAGTCTTTATTGGCTCGAAGCTCTTATTTTTTTTGTTCTAGGAACAGATTCATTTTATTTTTTACGAATCCGTATTAATGCTTTATTACACTGCTTTTTATTTTATGAGATGACTCATAGACCTTACATATTGTATGGAATTTTTTATCATTGGTTTTGTTTTTTTCTCCCTTTCTTTCACCCTTCCATTTATCCACATCTTTCTTCTCTATTTCGCTTCACAACTTGGAATCGGCGTAGAATCAGATTGATTTTTCTTTTGTTTGTTTATGCAAAAAATCTTTCAGTTGCTACAGTGATATGATTGATATATCATATCTTGACTGGTTCTTTGGATCCAGATAATGCGAAGTGATGAGTTGGTCATTAGTTGTATAGTTAAGTTATTAGTTTATACTAAGAGGCTCGTCTTTTTTTTATCTAATTCTAAAAAACCAACGAGTCGCACACTAAGCATAGCAATTATTTCAAAAGGTCAATCGAATTTTTATTCAACCCTATAGAATTAAAAATTGTTCGTTTTGGTTTTGATTGAACAAAAAAATAAAAAGGAACGAATTTCTCTTTTTTTTGTCCCATCGCTGGATCGAAGGGAAAGACAAGTAAAGGTTTATTATTCCCCGTCTATAAATATCCAAATTTTAATGCCTAATACTCCATAGATAGTTCGAACTGTATAGGAACAATAATCGATTTTAGCTCGAATGGTTTGTAGGGGAACCCTACCTTCTCTGATCCATTCGACACGCGCAATTTCTTTTCCGTCAATACGCCCTGCAATTTGTACTTGAATTCCTTTTGTATCTGCTTGTTCAGTTAATTCAATAGCTTTTTTCATTGCTTTTCGAAAAGAAACTCTATTCTTTAATTGACCGGCTATAAATTCTGCAAGAATAGTAGGGCTTCCGTAAGGTTTTGCAATTCTTGTGATAATAATGTTAAGTTTTCGGTTGACACAATTAAATTCTTTTTGTAGATTCATCTGCAATTCTTCGATTCCTCGCGGCCGATTTTCTATTAATAACTTTGGGAATCCCATATAGATAATGACCTGAATCAGATCGATTCGTTTTTGAATCTCTATACGTGCAATTCCCTCGACGCCGGAGGACATTTTCATATTTTTTTGTACATAATTCTTGATAAAATCTCTTATTTTTTTATCTTCTTGTAGACCTTCGGAATAATTTTTTGGTTGTGCAAACCAAAGGGAATGATGACTTTGGGTTGTACCAAGTCTGAATCCGAGTGGATTTATTTTTTG